GTACAAATAGTAAATTGAGGTATCCTTTATATGACAACTTTCGACTTTCCCTCTGTTTTGGTGCCTTTAGTAGGCTTAGTATTTCCGGCAATGGCAATGGCTTCTTTATTTCTTCATGTTCAAAAAAATAAGACTGTTTAGATCTGATGGGCCCAACTCTCATCCATTTTTTTTTTCAAAACTAAGACTTGTATCATAACGCAGATACCTATTTATTGTAAGAAGGTATAACATGCGGCGCTTCCGTCGAAAGGAGCTCTTTGACCTGTAGAAAGATGATATGGGGTAAAGGAATTATATCTATTTGAAAAAATCTCAGGATCGCCGGATGGCTGAACTGTAAAATCGGTACATCTATATCTATCTATATATATATATCGATGGGATCATACGAAGGGTATGTTTTTATTTTAGATCTAACCAACTTGATAAATTACTTTTAAAGGTTTACATCAAACTAAGTACTAGTTGATGAGAGTTACTTCGGAAACAAAAAGAGTAAAGTCTAGGGTATTTTATCAATTCCAATAAAACGAAACCGGATCAAGTATGAGTTGTCGATCAGAACATATATGGATACAACCTATAACGGGGTCGCGAAAAACAAGTAATTTATGCTGGGCCATTATCCTTTTTTTAGGTTCATTAGGATTCTTATTGGTTGGAACTTCCAGTTATCTTGGGAGAAACTTGATATCTTTATTTCCGTCTCAGCAAATCCTTTTTTTTCCACAAGGGATTGTGATGTCTTTCTATGGGATCGCGGGTCTCTTTATTAGCTCCTATTTGTGGTGCACAATTTCGTGGAATGTAGGGGGTGGTTATGATCGATTCGATAGAAAAGAAGGAATGGTATGTATTTTTCGTTGGGGATTCCCTGGAAAAAATCGTCGCATCTTCCTCCGATTCCTTATAAAGGATATTCAGTCCGTCAGAATAGAAGTTAAAGAGGGTATTTATGCTCGCCGTGTACTTTATATGGATATCAGAGGCCAGGGGGCCGTTCCCTTGACTCGTACTGATGAGAATGTTACTCCACGGGAAATCGAACAAAAAGCTGCCGAATTGGCCTATTTCTTGCGTGTACCGATTGAAGTATTTTGAGAAATGAGCTGAGAGAATGAATGCTTTCTCAGCAGGAAGGAAAAACTAAAGAATCCCCCTTTTCTATACCATAACTTAACTGAAGTTTCTTCATAACGCTCATTCTAGTCAAAGAAGACGTATACGTAATGTAACAACCACAAAACAAAACTATTTTTGTGGTCTTTTATGTGTATGGAAATCTACACAACTTAATTCAATAACAAAAAAATAAGTAACAAATCGAAAAAATGGATTCATCCTTTCTATTTTATATCAAAGCATTTCGAAATACATAAATTTTTTTATTCCGGACTCTGAGTAGTCAGTGAAAATTTTTAAAAATAAAAATATAAAATATTTTGATATAATGGTAGAAAAGAATATTCATTACTTAAATAAAGCGGTTCTTTCAGGCAGTCATCGATTCGTCGAAAGGGGGATACTTGCTTCGAATTTAACCAATTACTATATCTGGAAACAATATAATATTTTTTTGTTAATTCTTTGAATTCTAAGTGGATTCTTAATCTATTTCTGTATTCTTTCTACATTCAAAGACTAACTCCGAAATCACAAATAAAAAAAAGTGAATAGATTAATAATTAATAAGTTCGATACTTTGTAATAGAACTCATGCATGAGAGAAATATTGGATGGCGTAGAGTCAACTAATGAGGTCGGTTCATTAAAATTAAAAATTAATAGATGAAATGAAAAAATGTCAAAAAAGAAAGCATTCACCCCTCTTTTATATCTTGCATCTATAGTATTTTTGCCCTGGTGGATTTCTCTCTCATTTAATAAAAGTCTGGAATCTTGGGTTACTTATTGGTGGAATACTAGGCAATCTGAAATTTTTTTGAATGATATTCAAGAAAAGAATATTATAAAAAATTTCATAGAATTGGAAGAAATCCTTCTTTTGGAGGAAATGATCAAGGAATACTCGGAGACACATCTACAAAACCTTCGTATAGGAATCCACAAAGAAACGCTCCAATTAATCAAGATACACAATGAGGATCATATTCATACGATTTTGCACTTCTCGACAAATATAATATGTTTCGTTATTCTAAGCGGTTATTCTATTTTGGGTAATGAAGAACTTGTTATTCTTAACTCTTGGGCTCAGGAATTCCTATATAACTTAAGTGACACAATAAAAGCTTTTTCGATTCTTTTATTAACAGATTTATGTATCGGATTCCATTCGCCCCATGGTTGGGAACTAATGATTGGCTTTGTCTACAAAGATTTTGGATTTGCTCATAATGATCAAATTATATCTGGTCTTGTTTCTACTTTTCCAGTCATTCTAGATACTCTATTTAAATTTTTGATTTTTCGTTATTTAAATCGTATTTCTCCGTCACTTGTAGTGATTTATCATTCAATGAATGATTAAAAAAGG